TTGTTGTCTTGGATCCACAATTAAACCTATGGATCCTTAGGAAATTAAACCTATGGATCCTTAGGATTGGTATATTCTTTAATATATCCTATCGTTTCAATGAATATATCCTATATTTTCAATGAATCAAGCGAAGTATCACAAATCTTTTGACCAATCTTCGAGATTGCCTTTCTGCAATAGAATAGAACCTTAATTTCTTACTTGTTATTGGTTAGTTATTAGAATTAGATGAAATTTTACGAAAAAATTCTTTCTAGGAGAGAACAAATATTTCTTTTTTTTGTTCGATGCGAAGACATAGGAAAAAGCTCTTTTTAGTATTCTATTTAATTTAGAATGAAAAGGGATTCCACCCTATTCATATATAATGAAGTCTTACCCCCGGATTCCCACAAAACAAAAAAGAATCCTTTTTCACACTTCTTATTAGTAGTGATTGAATTTTTCTATGTTTAGTCTGATAGGAAATAACATATTCAAATCAAAATATCAAAATAAAGAAGTGTGGATCCAATGACTATTCATTTATTGTATTTTTATGCAAATAGGAGGCAAGAAAACTCTATGGAAAGAGGGTGGTTTAATTCGATGGTGTTTAAGAAGGAGTTAGAACGCAGGTATCGGATAAAGAACTCAACGGACAATCTTGGTCCTATTGAAAATACTAGTGAAAGTGAAGATCCGATATTTGGCGTCAAAGACATTTGGGATTTCATCTCTCTTGGTCCTTGGGTAGCTAGGGATAGTAATGGAGACCGTTATTTTATCTATTTGGATAGTGAAAAGCATATTGGTGTTGTTGAGATTGACAACGATCATTCTTTTCTGAGTAAACTAGACAATCGTTACATGCACGATACCCAATCTAGTTGGGATATTTTTATTAATATTTGCATTAAGAGTTATCTTCAGAAAAAAATCGGTATTGATACGTCCATTGGAGGTGGTAGTAGTGACATTGGAGATTATAGTAGTCACGGTTTCATTTCTAGGTTGATTTTTGCTAAACGTAGAACTAGTAGTGAAAGCGGGGGGTCCGATATACGAAACCACGCGAAGAGTAGTGATTTAACTCTAAGAGAAGAGTCTAATGATCTCGAGTCTAACGATCTCGAGTCGAATGATCTCGATTGGAATGATCTCGATTGGAATGATCTCGAGTCTAATGATATCGATTGGAATGATCTCGAGTCGAATGATCTCGAGTCTAATGATCTCGAGTCTAATGATCTCGAGTCTAATGATCTCGAGTCTAATGATCTCGAGTCTAATGATCTCGATTGGAATGATCTCGAGTCTAATGATCTCGAGTCTAATGATCTCGAGTCGAATGATCTCGAGTCTAATGATCTCGATTCGAATGATCTCGAGTCTAATGATCTCGATTCGAATGATCTCGAGTCTAATGATCTCGATTCGAATGATCTCGAGTCGAATGATCTCGAGTCGAATGATCTCGATGCAACTCCAAAGTACCCAAACTACAAGGATTTGTGGCTTTTCTGCGAACACGAAGAGTGTTATACATTAAATTATAAGAAATATTTGAAATCACGAATGTATACGTGTGAAGCATGTGAATATCATTTCAAAATGAATAGTTCACAAAGAATCGAAATGTTGCTCGACCCCGGCACTTGGGCTCCTATGTATGAAGACCTGTTCTCTATGGATCCCATTGAATTTGATTCGGAGAGTCAATCCGATTCAGAGAGTCAATCCGATTCGGAGAGTCAATCCGATTCAGAGAGTCAATCCAAATCCGATTCAGAGAGTCAATCCAATTCAGAGATTCGATTGGATTCAGAGATTCGATTGGATTCAGAGAGTCAATCGGATTCAGAGAGTGAATTCAAATCCGATTCGGAGAGTCAATCCGATTCAGAGAGTGAATCCAAATCCGATTCGGAGAGTCAATCCGATTCAGAGAGTAAATCGGATTCGGAGAATCAATCCGATTCGGAGATTGGATTAGATTCGGAGTGGGAGGAGGAGGAGGACAAGCCTTATAAAGAGCGTATTGATTCTTATCAAAGAACGACAGGATTAACTGAGGCTGTTCAAACAGGCGTAGGTCAACTAAATGGTATTCCCGTAGCAATTGGGTTTATGGATTTTGAGTTTATGGGGGGCAGTATGGGATCCGTAGTCGGGGAGAAAATCACCCGTTTGATTGAGTACGCTACCAATCAATTTCTACCTCTTATTATAGTGTGCGCTTCGGGTGGGGCGCGCATGCAAGAAGGAAGTTTGAGCTTGATGCAAATGGCTAAAATATCGTCTGCCTTATATGATTATCAATCCAATAAAAAGTTATTTTATGTATCAATCCTTACATCTCCTACTACTGGTGGGGTAACAGCTAGTTTTGGTATGTTGGCAGATATCATTATTGCCGAACCCGATTCCTACATTGCATTTGCGGGTAAAAGAGTAATTGAAGAAACATTGAAGCAACCAGTACCCGAAGGTTCACAAGTGGCTGAATTGTTATTCGAGAAGGGCTTATTGGACCTAATCGTACCACGTAAGCTTTTAAAGGGCGTTCTGAGTGAGTTATTGCAGCTCCACGACTTCTTTCCTTTGAATTCCAATTCAATCAAGTAGAGCGCACTAAGTTCCATTATTTTCTTTGTAGCAAACAAGTAGTTAGCTTATCGGAATCCAAGTAAATAAGAATGGAGTTTTCTTTGGTGACCTAAGATCTAATTGTAGAAAGAATCAAAAGTTGCGGATAACTCTTTTTTTTTTTTTTACCTAGATTCCCGATTACTAATTAAGAAGTCTCTATCAACAAGATAAAAGCGTGAGTTCTTCCTTTCGTGAAATTCGGCGGCAAATAAAACGAATTTTATCTTAGGTATATAATCAAATTCAAAAAAGATAGATATATAGTTTTGTATCTTTCTCCATCTCCCGAAAATCCCATTTTCACTAAAAATCCCGGTTGTGTCGCATTCTAACGAATCTTTCGATAATTTGTAAGAAACTCTTTCTTTATTTTTATTAAATTAGAAGACAAGAACAAAACACAAAGAAATGAAGAAAAATAAGAAAGTTGATTATCATACGTATCTTTCATGTAGAAAGATGAATAAGTCCATTTATTTAGTTCTACATTCCTTGGACTTATTCTATATACTCACTTAAATATATAGATACTTATATCTCTAATAAGAATTTTCAAATTTTATGAATTAATTATTAATTAACTACGAATTCAGAATAATTCTAATTCTTAATTATAATTAGTATAAATATAAATATAAAATATGATATTTAAAAAAAATAATAACAGGTACAAAATAACAGGTACAAATAGTAAATCGAGGTACCCATTTTATGACAACTTTCAATTTTCCCTCTATTTTTGTGCCTTTAGTAGGCCTAGTATTTCCGGCCATGGCAATGGCTTCTTTATTTCTTTATGTTCAAAAAAACAAGATTGTTTAGATCTGAGGGGACAAAATCTCATCCGTTTTTTTTGAAACTTAGACTTGTAACATAACACAGATATTTATTTCGGGAAATATGGTATAACGTGGGATTTCCGGCGAACATAAAGGAAAAAGCTCTTATGCCTGCAGAAAATGATCTATGGGTAAATGAATTCTAGTTAGTTTCAAATAGATCAGGAGCGCTGGATGCCTAAAATGTAAAGTTGGTGGATCTATATGTATATTGGGATCATATGAAGGGTATGTTATTATTTTAGATCTAACCAATTTGATGAATTACTCCTAAAAGTTGACATCAAACTAGTACTAGTTCACATCAAACTAGTGCTAGTTGATGAGAGTTCCTTCGGAAACAAAAAAAGTAAAGTCAAAATCATTTGGGGTATTCTCTCAATTCCAATAAAATGAAATCGGATCAAGTATGAGTTGGCGATCAGAACATATATGGATAGAACTTATAACGGGGGCTCGAAAACTAAGTAATTTTTGCTGGGCCCTTATCATTTTTTTAGGTTCATTAGGATTCTTATTGGTTGGAACTTCCAGTTATCTTGGTAGAAATTTGATATCTTTTGTTCCGTCTCAGGAAATCATTTTTTTTCCACAAGGGATCGTGATGTCTTTCTACGGGATCGCGGGTCTCTTTATTAGTTCCTATTTGTGGTGCACAATTTCCTGGAATGTAGGTAGTGGTTATGATCGATTCGATAGAAAGGAAGGAATAGTGTGTATTTTTCGTTGGGGATTTCCTGGAAAAAATCGTCGCATATTCCTCCGATTCCGTATAAAAGATATTCAATCCGTTAGAATAGAAGTTAAAGAGGGTATTTATGCTCGTCGTGTCCTTTATATGGATATCAGAGGCCGGGGGGCTATTCCGTTGATCCGTACTGATGAGAATTTGACTCCACGAGAAATTGAACAAAAAGCCGCGGAATTGGCCTATTTCTTGCGCGTACCAATTGAAGTCTTTTGAGAAAAGGAACTGGGCTGAAGAACGAATGCTTTCTCAGCAGGAGGGAAAAAATGCAAGAATCCTGTTTTTTCTATAAGATAACTTAACTGAAGTTTCGTCAGTCAGTCGAGCCAAAGCTGACGTATATGGAACAACCATAAAACAAAACTCTTTTTTTTTTTTTTGTTTTTTATGCGTATCCAAATCCATGCAACTCAATTGAAACAAGTAAGAAATTGAACTACTAGATTCAATTCATCTCATATATCAAACGATTTCGAAAGAAAGAAATTTCTCTTTTTTTTGAAGTTCACTATTTGTTGGAAGTGATACTTTAGATGCAGATAAATCATATCTTGTAAATTATTTCCTTTTTGTCAATCGACCTTTTTTTATCCTTTCGTTTGTGTTCTTTACTAACCAATAATGGGTTTTCTTAAAAATGATAACTGGCCCATTTCTGTCTTGTTTTGCCGCTCATTTTTTTGATCATCACAATATCTTTCTCTCAATTATTATATTCTTGGCTATGGGGGATCATTGGAATTTTTTCGAAATATTTTGGATATTTTGATAGAAAAGGAGTTCTTTCGTCTCAAAATTGCAATAATATTCATTCCTTAAAGGACTTCTTTCGGCCATTCATCGAAAAGAGACACTTGTTTGGGATTTGATGAATTGAGATATCTGGAAACATTATTTTTGATTATTTCTTCATTCGAATTCGAAGTGGAGTCTTAGTCTATTTCTATATTCTTTCTAGATTCAAACAAAATCACAAATAAAATAGATTCATAGGTTTCTTGTCTAGAACTCATGTTTGAAAGAAATATTTGATCACATAGAGTCGACAAATGAAGTGGGTTAATTAAAAATTCACAGGTGAAAAATGGCAAAAAAGAAAGCATTCACTCCTCTTTTGTATCTTGCATCTATAGTCTTTTTGCCCTGGTGGATTTCTCTCTCATTTACTAAAAGTATGGAATCTTGGGTTACTAATTGGTCGAATACTGGTCAATCCGAACTTTTTTTGAATGATATTCAAGAAAAAAGTATTCTAGAAAAGTTCATAGAATTAGAGGAAATCCTCTTCTTGGACGAAATGATCAAGGAATACTCGGAGACACATCTACAAAAGGTTCCTCTAGGAATCCACAAAGAAACGATCCAATTAATCAAGATACACAATGAGGATCGTATCAATACGATTTTGCACTTCTCGACAAATATAATCTGTTTTGTTATTCTAAGCGGTTATTCTATTTTAGGTAATGAAGAACTTGTTATTCTTAACTCTTGGGCTCAGGAATTCCTATATAACTTAAGTGATACAGTAAAAGCTTTTTTGATTCTTTTATTAACCGATTTATGTATCGGATTTCATTCACCCCACGGTTGGGAACTAATGATTGGTTCTGTCTACAAAGATTTTGGATTTGTTCATAATGATCAAATTATATCTGGTCTTGTTTCCACTTTTCCAGTTATTCTCGATACTATTTTTAAATATTGGATTTTCCGTTATTTAAATCGTGTATCTCCGTCACTTGTAGTTATTTATCATTCAATGAATGATTGATAAATGATCCACCGATATTAATCTAATCAATTAGAATGTTTCTTACTTTGTAGTTCTACATAAGCATTAAATTCTATCCGGGGGATTTTCATCCTATAGTATTCCAGTAAAATGATTCCAGTAATATAGCAGAATCGTGGCTAGGGAACTATACTAGCGACCTACCCAATTTATTGTAGAAATTTTCGGATCAATGATTAGACCATGCAAACTAGAAAGACTTTTTCTTGGATAAAGGAACAGATTTCTCGATCTATTTCCATATCGCTCATGATATATATCATAACTCGGACATCCATTTCAGGTGCATATCCCATTTTTGCGCAGCAGGGTTATGAAAATCCACGAGAATCGACCGGGCGTATTGTATGTGCCAATTGCCATTTAGCTAATAAGCCCGTGGATATTGAGGTTCCACAAGCGGTACTTCCTGATACTGTATTTGAAGCAGTTGTTCGAATTCCTTATGATAAGCAAGTGAAACAAGTTCTTGCTAATGGTAAGAAAGGGGGTTTGAATGTGGGGGCTGTTCTTATTTTACCGGAGGGGTTTGAATTAGCTCCTTCCGATCGTATTTCTCCCGAGATGAAAGAAAAGATAGGCAATTTGTCTTTTCAGAGCTATCGCCCTAATAAAAAAAATATTCTTGTGATAGGGCCTGTCCCTGGTCAGAAATATAGTGAAATCACCTTTCCTATTCTTTCCCCCGACCCCGCTACTAAGAAAGATGTTCACTTCTTAAAATATCCTATATACGTAGGGGGGAATAGGGGAAGGGGTCAGCTTTATCCCGACGGAAGCAAGAGTAACAATACAGTTTATAATGCTACAGGAGCGGGTATAGTAAGTAAAATCATACGAAAAGAAAAAGGGGGATATGAAATAACCATAACAGATCCATCGGATGGACGTCAAGTGGTTGATATTATCCCTCCAGGCCCAGAACTTCTTGTTTCAGAGGGTGAATCCATCAAATTTGATCAACCATTAACGAGTAATCCTAATGTGGGTGGATTTGGTCAGGGAGATGCAGAAATAGTACTTCAAGATCCATTACGTGTCCAAGGTCTTTTGTTCTTCTTGGCATCTGTTATTTTGGCACAAATCTTTTTGGTTCTTAAAAAGAAACAGTTCGAGAAGGTTCAATTGGCCGAAATGAATTTCTAGACTCGCGAATTTATCGACATTCGGTTCGTAAAAAGAACAAAATTCTTGTTGTCAATTATGTATGATCAAAAAAAATCAATTCTGAAAAAACTTTTATTTACTTGCTCTTTTTCTACGAGCTTTGGGGAATCCCTTGTACCGCATTCCTAGTCATAATAGGTAGATTTTTGTTTGAAGAAAACTATTTTAGTTGACTTTATGACTTTACCACCTCTTTCTTTGTTTTTTTTTAGCCAAATTCAATTGGTACGACTATGTTACTATTGCCAGATTTCAATGTCATAAAATGGATCCATTTGCTTCTATTTGAAATAGAATCAAATTCGGACAGATATTAG